CAGGAATCACACAAGGGTAGATTGATAGAAACCTATGGTAACCACCAGTACCCATAACCCAAGAGATAAAGTATATTACATAGTCCGTTTTAGGGATTGGCGACTTACCCATTCAGTGACTTTGGCACTGGACGTTCCCAAAATGGGTACTCTCGGGTCGGGTGAATTAGAGAATAGACAGACGTCTGTTGACATTCCAGCCTTTCTTCTCCTTTCAGGGCCTATCCGAAAGAGAATCCAGTACCTCTTGGTCGTGAATATCGGAATAGGACGAACCGGCCTCCGTGGATATCTTTGCTTCGGAACAAAGCAATTCGAATTAGGCTCAGTCAAGGAGAATGTGTATTATCCATATGGGAGATCTTCCAATTGAGAAGATCCATCGATCTGAGACGAAGAGAAGGGGAAAGGTCTATCTATTTTCTTTACTTATTCAGTTTCAGTTAAACCAATGATTCCTTATTGAAGCAGATAGCAACAAGCATTTCATCAGACATGCGTATTTTTGCTTATCCGGTGGATTTCCACGGGTTCATTAATGGAAATTGTTTGATGTGGTTAGTACTCTGGTTGTTCGCCTAAACAAGAATTCTTGTTTAGGCGGTTCATATCATCCATACATAGTCTTTTGATCTAAGATTTCAATTCTTTCTTGTTGCAGCAGTAGCATATTGTTCCACGGAGCTAAGGTCCAAAATAGGGAATCAACAAGTGTTTCCACCACTCTACCACCCGGCCAATCCTCTTCCACTTAATCCCTTCCCCTTTTCATAGCCGCATCTCTTTACGGCTAAGGAATGGGAAATCCTTCTCGAATCAAATGTTTCACTTCATCCGGGAAAATCCATCTCTTTCTCAACAATGTCTTTGTCATTTGATCCAAGAGCCTTCCGTTAGATAGGAAGAGATTTGCTAAATACTGATAACTCTCGGATAGAGTATTAGAACGGAAAGATCCATTAGATAAGGAACCATTGGTTCTAAGACATCTCTGGCGATGAATCAACAATTCGAAGTGCTTTTTTTGCGCATTCTTGATGAACACCCTAGATGGAGGACAAGGCTCTTTGTAAGTAATAAACCCCTTTGCCACCTCTTCATCTGCAAAGAATTCGCGACATGAAAACACAGGGTGCTGGTCCTTGAATAGGAAAAAGAATGGATCCCCAGGGTCCCAAAGGAATTGGCTTAGTCGGAAAAAGACTTGCTCCTTGGAAAAGCTCTCTCGTGTCAGGTACAGCATTGTTCCCCTCTGCAAGAAGTCCTCTTCTTTCTCTGGAAGCTCATCCTCTTCTTTCCCAAATTCCCCATTCTCTTGATAGGTAGAAAGATCAGAATCTTCGTAAACTGGAGGCTCATCCTCTTCTTTCCCAAATTCCCCATTCTCTTGATAGGTAGAAAGATCAGAATCTTCGTAAACTGGAAGCTCATCCTCTTCTTTCCCAAATTCCCCATTCTCTTGATAGGTAGAAAGATCAGAATCTTCGTAAACTGGAAGCTCATCCTCTTCTTTCTCTGGAAGCTCATCCTCCTTATGATAAATGCCCCGAAATGACCCGGCCCAATAGGGAAATCCCAATTCCTCGGGCCCTTCGATCCAATCCAATAGATTCTCCCAAGGGCGCCATATTCTAGGAGCCCAAACTATGTGATTGAATAGATCGTCCACTATCTCTTGCGGGTCGACGTCTTCTTCCTCTTGCGAGTCGACGTCTTCTTCCTCTTCTTCCTCTTCTTCAAACTCCGATTCGTCATTTTCATCTAAATTTGCATATAGAAATCCCTTTTGCATCATATCTAACGGATTCCTTGGTCCGGACCGAAGAAATAATGGCACTCGATTATTATCAAACTGACTCCAATCTTTTTCTGTCCGTGAGGATCCCACCAGAGCACCTTCTACTTCTAATAGGCCATGAACTAGATCTAATAGGCCATGGACTAGATCAGAATCATTCTCAGCAAATCCATAAGAAGTGATCCCATTTTTTTCATCGGATCCGGAGGAAGACCAAAGATCTTGAGCGACCCATCCGGCAGAACAACTCAAAAGATAAAGAAGTATCGTTAATTTCTTCATGCTCGTTCCAAGTTTGAGGTACCATTTGTACAAATAAGAATCCCCTTCCATACACAATTTCTGCTTCATATAGACAGATATAGGATCTATGGGGCAATTACTTAGAAGTACATTTTGTGCAACAGCCCTTCCTATCTGATAGAAAAGGATCCCATGATCCGGAACCGATCTTACATGGGCTCGCAAATCCCAAGTTTGTCTATGAAGAGCTGATCTAATTGTATTTGTTTCTATAATTGCTTTCTTCTGTGTAATACTAATGGATAGGACCTCATTGATAAGTGCTGCAAGATCTCGTGCATTGGAACCCAAGGTTATGGACCCGAGTCCCTTAGTATGGAACATCTTCTTTTCCAAGTGAAATCCCCTAGTATATGAAAGAATGAAAAAGTGCTTTCGTTGTTGTGGAATAAGAAGCCTTCGTATCTTAATGCATGTATTTAATTTATTCGGAGCTATTAGAGAAGGATCCACTTTTTGTGGGATATGAGTCGAAGCAATAACAAGATTATTGCTAGTAGAACATCTTTCACAATCCCTGGAGAGAGAGTTCTCTAATAGACCGAGAGATAAGTAATTCGACTCATGCGCATACAGATCATGAATGTTTGGAATCCATATTATGCAAGGAGACATTGATTTTGCAAGGCTGAATTGAAGGGTGAGCTCCCATCGGTCTATTTCTGGCAGCATCGGCGTATCCATAGTTAGCGCATTCGGCAGCTCCCAATCCCAATCACGGTCATCATCAATATCGCCCTTATCATCAATAAGGAGATTGTCCATATCAAGATGATTAATAAACCAATCCCAAAGCCTATGCCAAATAAGATCATCATCATCCTCATCAAAATCCAAATCAAAATCTTGGTAATTCAGGAACTTGTTCGCAGCAGATACCGTAATGAAAGGAAGATAGGAATTTCTCGCTAGGTATTTGACCAAATAGGATCGTCCAGTTCCTATAGAACCTATCACTAAAATACCCCTAGAAGGGGATAGGACTAAGCGGAGCGAAAAGGGTTTTTCATGAGATGGGGAATGAAAACGATTAGCCCCACACGAGGAATAAGTGATTGTCTGATAATGAGCAAGGAATACCCGTCTTTCCGCTAAACAGGATCTATTAAACTCATAATTTATTAGATCCTTATTGTGAATGTCAATTAAGTATCGTAAGTAAATTGATCCTGGTTGTTCAATCATTTGATAACCAGACTCATTCTTTGATAAAGGATCACTATGAGTCAGACGCAATAGGATTTGATCAATCCTTTTTTCTCTCCTTAAGGTGGAGAACTGAACCAAGAATTCTCTGTCTTCATCATCAATCAAATAACTGTTCGCGGCCCAGGATTCGATTTGATCATCAATCCAATCACCGCTCACCCTTTTTCTTTTTCTTATGAATGAATAGATCTCTTTACTTGTACGACTTAGATGTCTCGTATTTATCGAAAAAGTGATTCGATTGATGGGATTTGGTATGATACTTATGAGATCGGTGAGATTGCTATTCCAAGATTTCTTCTTAGAACGTATTGATTTGAACCCAAAAGCGGAACCCCATATTTCTTCCAGAGAATCTCCTAATTGTCCCAGAGCAACTAGAAAGAGATTCTTTAACCAGAAGGAATTCCGTTCAGATGTAGGATACCTATCCAGAAGTTTTCGCAACTCAATCATGTATGATGGAATCATCAAAGACTTGATCTTTCCTAAGTCTGTCTGCAACTCCCTAGAGGCTCGAGAAACGAAGAAAAGATGGCTATGAACAAAATATCCAGCAACAAGAAGAAGGAAAAGGATTGAATAGAGGAACTCCCAAACATTTGTTGATGCCCATATCAATACAACGGGTGACTCATTTTTTCGATGAATCCTTTCTTCGGACAGAAGAAGATTCTGTAAACACTTCCTCGAAATCTCACTTATCAGAGTCAGAGTCCGTTGTATCTTCTGATTCTGAGGAATTGGCCATGATATATCTAATCCATTTTGCATAATATCCTGCAAAATGGATACCAATTGTTGACTGCTCCTTCGTATCTTTGAAAAAGTTTCGAAAAGGGTGAATTTGAGATATTTGCACCCTGTCGAAGTAAAGAACCATGGCATATATGTTTGGAACGTAGCCATATATGGTTGGAACGTCAGGATATATAGTTGGAACAGATTCCTTTTTGAGAGATTTGAAAAAGCTCGTTGAAATGGAAAGGTTCTATCCATCTGCCCCTTGTATTTCTCTCTCTTTCGACAAAGACCCCGTTTTTTCCTCTTTCCGAATGGTAAATATTTCTCCAACAATTTCTCAGAACATGGAGTGTGAATAAAGTTTGAATTGAAACGGAGATGCTGATGCAAGTTCTTCCCTTCTGAATCAGATAGATTCATATCGGAAAGAGGCTGCCAATAAGTTCTTTCCAAATTGACTATTTCTTCCTCTGTTAGAGGTGTTGCAGAAATGTCTGCGATCGAGTAAATAGCTCTACGAACGAATGGATCGGATCGAATTGGCAAATGGAAAGATTTGTACAAGTTATACGCCTCCTCACCACTTTGTGGAAAATCGTTAGGTTTGAATATGTCAGATACCTGTGACTCGATTGGTGAAATAGTCTCTCCCCCTCCCAAAATAGGCTTTTTTTTACCGACCCAAAAAGAAACTATTTTGTTGCGAATGAAGAAGCTATTAAGGAATTGTCCATACGTAAGATCATAATTATGGAGAGGGGTCTTTTCCACATAAAAGGGGAATCCCTTGTTATAAAAAGGGAATCCTTTGTGACAATAGAACCAGAGGTGATGTGGATCATTCCAGAATCGAAGTCGATTTGCTTTATAAAAAGAAGATATCAATGAACTCCTATGAAATGGTTTCACGGGATTCAGCCAGTTGTCTCGATCATGGGATATCATTGAGAAATAGGAATCCGTGTTATCAAAGGATTTCCTGCGATTCTTTCTAGTATGGAATGAGTCAATCATCCACTTTGGTATCCTTTTGAACAAAAATGGTAATATTCTTACTCCATTGATCAAGAATTCCGGTCTTGGGGAAGTATCATGATCGTCCAATAAGAAGGGTTTCAATTTTGGCAAATGAAGGATTTGAAGACCTATTGATTCTAACAAAGGATTGCAGAGTTGATCATTCGGGCCTTTCAATTCAGAGATGTGGATCTCGGACCTATGCATGGGGATATTCCCCATATTCACAGAGAAAGACTTGGACAAAAAGAGAAATAGCTTTTTCAAAAGGCGAAGTGACTCGGACAAAAGGAGAAGTGACTCGGACAAAAGGAGAAGTGACTCGGACAAAAGGGGACGAAGTAAGCCTTTCAAGACTTGTCGTTCGTCGAACCAATTAATAATCACACCCGCCTTACGACGAATACGTAATCCATCGAGCGCTACACATAATTCATCGAGCGCTACACGTAATTCATCGAGCGCTACACGTAATCGATCGAGCACTACACGTAATCGATCGAGCACTACACGTAATCGATCGAGCACTACACGTAATCGATCGAGCACTAGACCTAACCCTAACCCATCGAGCGCTACACGTAATCGATCGGGCACTAGACCTAATCCATCGAGCGCTACACGTAATCGATCGGGCACTAGACCTAATCCATCGAGCGCTACACGTAATCGATCGGGCACTACACGTAATCGATCGGGCACTAGACCTAATCCATCAAGCGCTATACGTAATCCATCGAGCGCTACATACACCAGATCCGGCTCGGTTATTGATAGAGTGAATAGATCTGCCTTTTCTTGAAATCTCTCTTCTGATTCCAAAAATCGATTTTTGTTCCAGAATGCAATCTTATTGGAACTGTCCATATCCGATTTATCCTTCGGAACCCTATCACATCCCGGATCTGATGAAATAGGATGAATTGAGACGGTTTTTTGTAAATACCAAATTATCTTGAATATATCAACCATTTCCTTATTTTCCAATCGTCTGTAAGGGACAAAAGAAACATCTTGTTTTTTCTTACAAAATTTCTGATCTCTAGTGGACCTCTCAGTAGGATTCGAACCCAGATAAAGTTCGGACCATCTGTCAGAGAAAAAAGAATGAATTGATCTTGTAGGATTTCCAAGAAATTCTTCGATTTCTTCCGGAAGCGGATGATTATTCATCCGCTTCTCACCTTCCGTTTGAAGAAAAGAAGGATCCCCAAGAATCGATCCTCCTTTTAGTTGCTTAATCTCTGTTTGATCGATCCATGTGTGATATTCGGAATCCTCCTTTCGAATGGAATCGAAATGATCTATGGATTGATCAGAAGATCCTTTCCATTGGCTAGAATCCCTTACTTGAACGGAAATAGATCTTGTGGAATCATATTGAATATTTGACAACACATTCCGTACCCTGCTAAAAAACCGATCCCTGTTTCCCAACCACACATTATCTAACCAAATCCAATTCTCTCTCGATACCTTTCTCAAAAAATCCGATTTCTTCCCCCAACTAACGAAGAGATCTTGTCGAAATTGCCATATTTGAAATTGAGCACAATTTTGCAAAGAAATACCCCACTTATTTCTCGAGAAGAGATAGTTTGATTGAATAGTTGCCTCAGCTCCTTGTTGTTTGAAGAAGCCCCTCCCCTCAATTGGTCTTTTTTCGCAAAAAGCAGGCATGACATAACAAATCAAGTCTTTCCCTAAGATTTCGAATAGCTGTCCCGAATTCAAGTTGATTATGGTTCGCTTCTTCCTCGGAGAAAGACGATCAAACAATTCCCAATCATGGTCCTTGCGTGTCGGATCATTCATATAGGATAAAAACAGAAAGTCCGAATATTTGCAATCTTTCTCTTTGAATGAGATCTCAATTCCAGTTATGGTTTCATTAGATATCTTAGAACTCAAATCCCTCTTTTTTCCGATCCGGTTCCTCCACCACCGCGAACTCGGCATGATACACTTTTTCTTTATTGGGAGAACCCAAGTAATCTCTTGCGGATCCATGAAGCAACTCTCCGAAATCCTTTTCCCTTTTGGAAGATACAGTAGCGAAACAATCAACCTATTGATATTGGAAGACCAAAAAGATTCTTCCAATGTCTCATTTCTGGGTCCAATCGAATTCATAGGTATAGGGAGAAGCCCCCTCAAATAGAGATTTTTTCTTTCGACCATCTTTCGATTGTTCATACGAGATAGAAGGACCGCTACTACAAGCAGGACGGCACCATAGCCCTTTCGATTGTTCATACGAGATAGAAGGACCGCTACTACAAGCAGGACGGCACCATATCTCGTACGATTGTTCATACGGTATAGAAGGACCGCTACTACAAGCAGGACGGCACCCTTGATCAGCAGTATTACACCATTGATCGCGAAATTTCGATTGCTTGCTGAACCCTGTGAATCACGTGAAAGTG